GTTGATGTAGCTTATAACAAAGCAAGGCACTGAAAATGCCTAGATGAGTCATAGACTCCATAAACAACAGGTTTGGTCCTGGCCTTTCTATTAATTAGTAGTAAAATTACACATGCAAGCATCCCCGACCCAGTGAGAATGCCCTCTAAGTCTGTAGACTAAAAGGAGCTGACATCAAGCACACTATTTAGTAGCTCATAACGTCTTGCTCAACCACACCCCCACGGGTTACAGCAGTGATAAAAATTAAGCTATGAACGAAAGTTCGACTAAGTTATACTACTGAGGATTGGTAAATTTCGTGCCAGCCACCGCGGTCATACGATTAATCCAAATTAATAGATCACGGCGTAAAGAGTGTTTATGATAACCTAAAAATAAAGTCAAATAAAGCCCAAGCTGTAAAATGCTACCGGCCCACTAAGAACAATTACGAAAGTAACTTTATTATATCAGACTACACGATAATTAAGACCCAAACTGGGATTAGATACCCCACTATGCTTAATTGTAAACTTAGGTGATTCTATAACAAAATCACTCGCCAGAGTACTACGTGCCACAGCCCAAAACTCAAAGGACTTGGCGGTGCTTTATATCCATCTAGAGGAGCCTGTTCTGTAATCGATAAACCCCGATACACCTCACCATCCCTTGCTAATGCAGCCTATATACCGCCATCTTCAGCAAACCCTAAAAAGGACGCCAAGTAAGCCCAATCACTCATCGTAAAAAAGTTAGGTCAAGGTGTAGCCTATGGGGTGGGAAGTAATGGGCTACATTTTCTAACCAAGAATATTACGCCAACCCGCATGAAACCTGCGGGCGTAAGGAGGATTTAGCAGTAAACCGGAAATAGAGAGTCCAGTTGAATAAGGCCATAAAGCACGCACACACCGCCCGTCACCCTCCTCAAATACTCCACCCTCAATTCATAATAACCAACATGTATACAAGAGGAGATAAGTCGTAACAAGGTAAGTGTACTGGAAAGTGCACTTGGAAGACCCCAAAACGTAGCTTAACCTTAAAGCATTTGGCTTACACCCAAAAGATGTCACTTTAATGATCGTTTTGAACTGATTCTAGCCCAAGCACATACCCACCCAACAATACCAACTTATTAAAATAAAGCATTTAACCGTCAGGAGTATAGGAGATAGAAACTCTACCAAGGCGCTATAGAGAAAGTACCGTAAGGGAAAGATGAAAGATACCCCAACAGTGAAAAAAAGCAAAGATTAACCCTTGTACCTTTTGCATAATGAACTAGCCAGAACAAGCTTAGCAAAGAGAACTTAAGTTAAACACCCCGAAACCAGACGAGCTACTTATGAACAGCTGACAGAGCAAATTCATCTATGTTGCAAAATAGTGAAGTGATTTGTAAGTAGAGGTGACAAGCCTACCGAGCCTGGTGATAGCTGGTTGTCCAGTACAGAATTTTAGTTCAACTTTAAGTCATACCCAGAGAAAAACCAATCCTAATGTAGACTTAAATGTTAATCTAAGGGGGTACAGCTCCTTAGACTCAGGTAAAACCTTATTTAGAGAGTAAAAAACTACACACCCATAGTTGGCTTAAAAGCAGCCACCAATTAAGAAAGCGTTCAAGCTCAACAGTAAAACAAACATTTTAATTCCACCATTCACAGTCAACTCCTAAAGCCAAACTGGACTAATCTACATCTATGTAGATGAGATACTGCTAGCATGAGTAACAAGAAGTAATTCTCCCTGCACAAGCCTATATCAGAACGGATGCCCGCTGATAGTTAACAGCCCAATAAAACTCAATTACCACCCAAGATCTTTATTAAACAAACTGTTGACCCAACACCGGAGTGCACAAACCAAAGGGAAAGATTAAAAAGAGTAAAAGGAACTCGGCAAACATAAACCCCGCCTGTTTACCAAAAACATCACCTCTAGCATAATAAGTATTAGAGGCACTGCCTGCCCAGTGACATAAGTTAAACGGCCGCGGTATCCTGACCGTGCAAAGGTAGCATAATCATTTGTTCCTTAATTAGGGACTTGTATGAATGGCCACACGAGGGTTTAACTGTCTCTTGCTCTCAATCAGTGAAATTGACCTCCCCGTGAAGAGGCGGGGATATCCAAACAAGACGAGAAGACCCTATGGAGCTTTAATTAACTAGCTCACATACAGTCAACCTGACCCAAACGGAAATAAAACATGTATCCTGAGCTAGCAATTTTGGTTGGGGTGACCTCGGAGAACAGACCATCCTCCGAAACAATAAGCCAAGACATGACAAGTCAAAGCAACTTAAACCGTAATTGATCCAATAAATTGATCAATGGAACCAGTTACCCTAGGGATAACAGCGCAATCCTATTTTAGAGTTCATATCGACAATAGGGTTTACGACCTCGATGTTGGATCAGGACATCCCAATGGTGCAACCGCTATTAATGGTTCGTTTGTTCAACGATTAAAGTCCTACGTGATCTGAGTTCAGACCGGAGTAATCCAGGTCGGTTTCTATCTATTAGATACTCCTCCCAGTACGAAAGGACAAGAGGAATAAGGCCAATTCACCAAGAACGCCTTAAACTTAATAGATGAATTCATCTAAATCTAGTGAGTTATCATAACCCTGCCCAAGAGCAGGGCTCGTTAAGGTGGCAGAGCCCGGTAATTGCCTAAAACTTAAGATTTTAAGTACAGAAGTTCAAATCCTCTCCTTAACAAAATGTTCTTAATCAACTTACTAATACTCATCCTCCCAGTGGTCTTAGCCATGGCTTTTCTAACTCTAATTGAACGAAAAGTACTCGGGTACATACAACTACGTAAAGGACCAAACGTAGTTGGTCCTTACGGCCTACTACAACCGTTTGCCGACGCTATAAAACTATTCATTAAAGAACCCTTACGACCACTAACTTCTTCCTCCATACTATTTATTACTGCACCAATCTTAGCCCTTAGCCTTGCCCTATCAATATGAATTCCTCTCCCCATACCATACCCCTTAATTAACCTTAACATAGGAATTCTATTCATCCTAGCCATGTCAAGCCTAGGAGTTTACTCTATCCTATGATCAGGATGAGCCTCTAACTCCAAGTACGCACTCATCGGGGCCCTACGAGCAGTAGCACAGACAATCTCATACGAAGTTACACTGGCCATCATCCTTCTTTGCGTACTACTAATAAGCGGATCATTTACACTATCAACCCTAATCACAACACAAGAGTACATATGATTAATTGTGCCGGCATGACCCCTAGCCATAATATGGTTTATCTCCACTCTAGCAGAGACCAATCGAGCACCTTTTGACCTAGCAGAAGGTGAGTCCGAACTGGTATCCGGATTTAACGTAGAATACGCAGCAGGCCCGTTCGCCCTATTCTTCATAGCAGAATATATAAACATTATCCTAATAAACGCCCTAACAGCAATTATCTTTATAGGGCCATTACACAACAACCTAATACCAGAACTATTCACTATAAATTTTACAATCAAAACACTAATCCTAACAATCTTGTTCTTATGAATTCGAGCCTCATACCCACGATTCCGATACGACCAACTTATGCACCTACTATGAAAAAGTTTTCTCCCACTCACCCTAGCAATATGCATGCTTTACATCTCCACACCAATCTCACTATCGAGCATCCCTCCACAATCATAGAAATATGTCTGACAAAAGAGTTACTTTGATAGAGTAAAGCATAGAGGTTCGAACCCTCTTATTTCTAGAGCTATAGGAGTCGAACCTATTCCCAAGAACTCAAAATTCTTCGTGCTACCAATACACCAAATTCTAGTAAGGTCAGCTAAATAAGCTATCGGGCCCATACCCCGAAAATGTTGGTTTATATCCTTCCCGTACTAATTAACCCCCTTGTCATAGCTATCATTATATTCACCATCTTCTCAGGGACAATAATTACCATAACAAGCTCACACTGATTACTGGCCTGAATAGGAATAGAAATAAATATACTAGCATTCATCCCTATTCTAATAAAAAAATCCACCCCACGGTCAACCGAAGCAGCTGCCAAATATTTCATTACCCAGGCCACAGCATCAATAATTCTAATAATAGCCATCCTAATCAATGCATCATATACGGGTCAATGAACAATCACGAAAGTTGCCAATTACCCCGCATCACTCATGATCACTATTGCCCTAATAATAAAATTAGGCCTAGCCCCATTTCACTTCTGAGTGCCAGAAGTTACACAAGGAGTCCCCCTGCAAGCAGGAATACTCTTACTTACCTGACAGAAACTAGCCCCCATCTCAATTCTATGTCAAATCTCAACATCACTTAACACCACACTCACAACATTGACGGCACTAACATCCATTCTAGTTGGAGGCTGAGGAGGCCTGAACCAAACACAACTCCGAAAAATCATAGCCTACTCCTCAATCGCCCACATAGGCTGAATAATTGCCATCCTACCCTACAGCATTCCAGCAACTATCCTAAACTTACTAATCTACATCCTTATCACCACAGCCGTATTCATGATCCTTATACTAAACAACACAACAACCACCCTAATACTATCCCAACTATGGAATGGTACACCCCTATTAACCACTATACTAATAATGCTATTACTATCTCTAGGAGGGCTACCTCCTCTTACGGGATTTCTACCAAAGTGAATCATCATCCAAGAGATAACAAAAAACGACAGCATTATCGTACCAACATTAATGGCCATAATAGCCCTATTAAACCTATATTTTTACATACGACTAATCTATTCTACCTCACTAACACTCTTCCCCTCATCCAACAACACCAAAATAAAAATGAAATTCGAAAGCAAAAAAAGCATAACCCTCCTCCCACCTATTATCGTTATTACAACTATAATACTGCCCCTCGGACCGCTCACATCAGCCCTACTTTAGGAATTTAGGTTAAATAGACCAGAAGCCTTCAAAGCTTCAAGTAAGCCCTCACCGCTTAATTCCTGCCACTAAGGACTGCGAGACTCAACCTCACATCAATTGAATGCAAATCAAACACTTTAACTTAAGCTAAGTCCTTACTAGATTGGTGAGATCCTACCTCACGAAACTTTAGTTAACAGCTAAAAACCCTAATCAACTGGCTTCAATCTACTTCTCCCGCCGCCAAGTAAAAAAAGGCGGGAGAAGCCCCGGCAGGATTGAAGCTGCGTCTTCGAATTTGCAATTCGACATGAAAATTCACCTCAGGGCTTGGTAAAAAGAGGGCTCAACCTCTGTCTTTAGATTTACAGTCTAATGCCTACTCGGCCATCTTACCTATGTTCATTAACCGTTGACTATACTCGACTAACCATAAAGATATTGGAACTCTGTACTTACTATTCGGTGCGTGAGCTGGAATGGTAGGAACAGCCTTAAGCCTGTTAATTCGTGCTGAACTCGGCCAACCAGGCGCGCTACTAGGCGATGATCAGATTTATAATGTTATCGTAACTGCCCATGCGTTCGTAATAATTTTCTTTATAGTAATGCCAATTATGATCGGCGGCTTTGGAAATTGATTAGTTCCACTAATAATTGGGGCCCCTGACATAGCCTTCCCGCGGATAAACAATATAAGCTTTTGACTCTTACCACCCTCCTTTCTCCTCCTACTGGCATCATCAATAGTTGAAGCCGGGGCTGGAACTGGATGGACAGTATACCCCCCACTAGCCGGCAACTTAGCCCATGCAGGCGCTTCAGTTGACCTGACAATTTTTTCACTTCACTTAGCAGGAGTATCCTCTATTCTCGGGGCCATTAATTTTATTACAACAATTATTAATATAAAACCCCCAGCCATATCCCAATACCAAACCCCATTATTTGTCTGATCAGTACTTATTACAGCCGTGCTGCTTTTACTATCCCTCCCTGTCCTAGCAGCAGGAATTACCATGCTTCTAACAGACCGAAATCTAAACACGACATTCTTCGACCCCGCAGGAGGAGGAGACCCAATCCTTTACCAACACTTGTTCTGATTCTTCGGTCACCCAGAGGTGTATATCCTAATCCTCCCTGGCTTCGGAATTATCTCCCACATTGTCACTTATTATTCAGGGAAAAAAGAGCCATTTGGCTACATGGGAATAGTGTGGGCTATAATATCCATCGGCTTCTTAGGCTTTATCGTATGAGCCCATCATATATTTACCGTTGGGATGGATGTAGATACACGAGCTTACTTCACCTCAGCAACAATAATTATCGCCATTCCAACCGGCGTTAAGGTCTTTAGTTGACTGGCCACCCTTCATGGTGGAAACATTAAATGATCCCCAGCAATACTCTGAGCCCTAGGGTTTATTTTCCTATTCACAGTAGGTGGACTTACAGGCATCGTCCTGGCCAACTCTTCTCTAGATATCGTACTCCACGACACATACTACGTTGTAGCCCATTTCCACTATGTCTTATCTATAGGGGCAGTGTTTGCAATTATGGGTGGGTTCGTTCACTGATTCCCATTATTTACAGGCTACACCCTTGACCAAACATGGGCAAAAATTCATTTCACAATTATATTTGTAGGGGTAAACTTAACATTCTTCCCCCAACATTTCCTTGGCCTATCAGGCATGCCACGACGCTATTCAGACTACCCCGATGCCTACACAACATGAAACACAGTTTCCTCAATAGGGTCATTTATCTCTCTAACAGCAGTTATACTTATAATCTTTATGATCTGAGAGGCGTTCGCCTCTAAACGAGAAGTCACATCGGTTGAACTTACAACAACCAACTTAGAGTGACTGCATGGATGTCCTCCCCCTTACCACACATTTGAAGAACCGGCATACGTAAAAGCTTAGTCAAGAAAGGAAGGAATCGAACCCCCAAAAATTGGTTTCAAGCCAACCCCGTAGCCTCTACGACTTTCTTTATGTAGATACTAGTAAAACCATTACATAACTTTGTCAAAGTTAAATTACAGGTTAAACCCCCGTGTATCTTTATGGCTTACCCCTTTCAACTAGGATTTCAAGACGCCTCATCACCTATTATGGAAGAGCTACTTAACTTTCACGACCATACACTAATAATCGTATTTCTCATTAGCTCCTTAGTATTGTATATTATCTCACTCATACTTACCACTAAACTAACTCACACTAGCACAATAGATGCTCAAGAGGTTGAAACTATTTGAACTATTTTACCCGCCATTATCCTAATCCTAATTGCCCTACCATCCCTACGGATTCTCTATATAATGGACGAAATTAATAACCCTTCCCTAACAGTTAAAACAATAGGACATCAATGATATTGAAGCTACGAATACACCGACTATGAAGACCTGACCTTTGACTCGTACATAATCCCTACATCAGACCTGAAACCAGGAGACATTCGCCTCCTTGAAGTAGACAACCGAGTGGTTCTTCCAATAGAAGTCCCAGTGCGAATGTTAATCTCATCAGAAGATGTACTACACTCATGAGCTATCCCGTCACTAGGCCTAAAAACTGACGCTATCCCGGGGCGACTAAACCAAGCTACCCTAATCTCCACACGACCAGGCTTATTTTATGGCCAGTGCTCAGAAATCTGCGGCTCTAACCATAGCTTTATGCCCATTGTCCTTGAGCTAGTACCCCTAAAGCATTTTGAAAATTGAACAACAACAATACTATAAGCACTATGAAGCTAGTAGCGCTAACCTTTTAAGTTAGAGACAGAAGCCCCACACTTCCATAGTGATCATGCCACAACTAGATACATCTACATGATTTATTACAATTCTCTCTATGATCGTAACACTGTTTATCATATTCCAATTAAAATTATCAAACTACGAATATCACAACACACCTTCCCCAAAGACCCTTGTATCAAAAAAACAAGACACGCCCTGAAACCACAAATGAACGAAAACCTATTTGCCTCTTTCATTACCCCAACATTAATAGGCCTACCAATTGTAGTACTAATTATTGCATTCCCGAGCATCTTATTCCCTACCCCATCACGACTTATCAACAATCGCCTAATCACCATTCAACAATGACTAGCACAGCTTATCATAAAACAAATGATGGCAATCCACAACATCAAAGGACGAACATGAACGCTTATACTAACTTCGCTAATTATCTTTATTGGCTCAACCAATCTTCTAGGCTTATTACCGCACTCATTCACACCAACAACACAACTATCGATAAACCTGGGTATGGCTATCCCCCTATGAGCAGGTGCAGTGATTCTAGGCTTTCGTCACAAACCCAAAGCATCCTTAGCACATTTCCTCCCCCAAGGTACACCAATCCCACTCATCCCAATACTTATTATTATCGAAACTATCAGCCTGCTTATTCAACCAATGGCCCTTGCCGTTCGACTAACAGCCAATATCACTGCTGGGCACCTACTCATACACCTGATCGGAGGGGCCACCCTCGTTCTCACATCAATCAGTGCGCCAACGGCTATGGTGACCTTCGTTATCCTGGTCTTGTTAACAGTATTGGAGTTTGCAGTAGCGCTAATCCAGGCCTACGTATTCACCCTACTCGTTAGCCTATATTTACATGATAATACCTAATGACCCACCAAACACATGCTTACCACATAGTTAACCCAAGCCCTTGACCACTAACAGGTGCTCTCTCAGCCCTACTACTAACATCAGGCCTAATTATATGATTCCACTTCAACTCCTATGTCCTACTAGCCCTAGGACTTACAACCAATACTCTCACCATATACCAGTGATGACGAGATATCGTCCGCGAAGGTACATTTCAAGGCCATCACACTTCAATTGTACAAAAAGGATTACGATATGGCATAATTCTCTTCATTATCTCTGAGGTTTTCTTTTTTGCAGGATTTTTCTGAGCTTTCTATCACTCAAGTTTAGCCCCCACGCCGGAATTAGGAGGCTGCTGACCCCCAACTGGCATCACGCCACTAAACCCACTAGAAGTCCCACTACTAAATACATCAGTACTCTTGGCTTCAGGAGTATCAATTACATGAGCCCATCACAGCCTAATAGAGGGGAATCGAAAAAACATGATACAAGCCTTATTTATTACAATTCTGCTAGGGGCCTATTTCACAGCCCTTCAAGCATCAGAATATTTCGAGACATCATTCACTATTTCGGACGGAGTGTATGGATCTACATTTTTTATAGCCACTGGATTCCATGGCCTACACGTAATCATTGGATCAACCTTCCTCCTAGTTTGCTTTATCCGTCAAATGAAATTCCACTTTACATCTAACCACCATTTTGGATTTGAGGCAGCGGCATGATACTGGCACTTCGTAGATGTCGTTTGACTTTTCCTTTATGTCTCAATTTACTGATGAGGTTCATAACTCCCTTAGTATATTAGTATAGCTGACTTCCAATTAGCAGGACCCAAGAGCTTTGGGATGGAGTAATAAACCTAATCCTAGCACTCATTGTAAACACAGCCTTAGCGGCACTGTTGGTGACTATTGCCTTCTGGCTACCACAGCTTAATATCTACATGGAAAAGTACAGCCCATACGAGTGCGGCTTCGACCCAATAGGATCGGCCCGACTACCGTTTTCTATAAAATTCTTCTTAGTAGCCATCACATTCCTCCTATTTGACCTAGAGATTGCTCTTCTTCTCCCACTACCATGAGCAATCCAGTCTAACTACCCAACCACTATACTCATCATAGCCCTCCTGTTAATTTCTGCACTCGCCCTAGGTTTAGCATACGAATGACTCCAAAAGGGACTGGAGTGAGCCGAATATAGTGATTAGTTTAATAAAAACAAATGATTTCGACTCATTAGACTATGGTTGACCATAATCACTAATATGCCATCTATTTATGTCAACATTATACTGGCCTTTGCCACATCCCTTATAGGACTCCTACTGTTCCGATCCCACATAATATCTGCCCTACTATGTTTAGAAGGAATGATACTAGCACTATTTACTATGGCATCGATCATAGTCTTAAATAATCACCTAACCTTAATAGCCATGCTACCCATTATTCTTCTAGTATTCGCTGCCTGCGAGGCAGCCGTGGGCCTGGCCCTACTAGTCATAGTATCAAATACCTACGGACTTGACTACGTACAAAATCTTAACTTACTACAATGCTAAAAATTATTCTACCCACTGCTATACTAATACCACTAACATGACTGTCTAAAAATAATATAATCTGAATTAACACTACCATGCATAGCCTCCTAATTAGCCTGGTAAGCCTATCTATGTTTTACCAAATAATAGATACAGGCTTAAACTTCTCCCTTAACTTCTTTTCCGACTCGCTATCAACTCCACTACTGATCTTAACCACCTGACTTCTACCCCTAATAATTATAGCTAGCCAAAACCACCTCAACAAAGAACCCATCACACGGAAAAAATTATATATCAGTATGCTTGTACTACTACAATTTTTCCTAATCATAACATTCACAGCCACAGAACTAATCCTATTCTATATCCTATTTGAAGCCACCCTAATCCCAACCCTAGTCATCATCACGCGTTGAGGGAATCAGACAGAACGGCTAAACGCCGGTACTTACTTCTTATTCTACACACTCTTAGGTTCGCTCCCCCTACTAGTAGCCTTAGTATACCTTCAAAACATCACAGGAACCCTAAATTTTCCCTTAATAGCCCTGACCCACAAGTCCTTAACCCCATCCTGATCCAATAACCTACTATGGCTAGCCTGCATAATAGCATTTATAGTAAAAATACCACTATATGGACTCCACCTATGATTACCAAAGGCCCACGTAGAGGCCCCAATCGCAGGTTCGATAGTTCTTGCCGCTGTCCTATTAAAACTCGGAGGTTATGGTATGATACGAATCTCAGTAGTACTGGAACCAATCACAAAAACCATAGCCTATCCTTTCATAATCTTATCCTTATGAGGCATAATTATGACAAGCGCCATTTGTTTACGACAAACTGACCTAAAATCACTAATCGCATACTCCTCAGTTAGCCACATGGCTCTGGTAGTAGCGGCAATTATAATTCAAACACCATGAAGTTATATAGGGGCAACTATGCTTATAATTGCACATGGACTTACATCTTCAGTATTATTTTGCCTAGCTAACTCTAATTATGAACGCATCCATAGCCGAACAATACTCTTAGCTCGAGGCCTACAAACTGTTCTACCACTAATAGCATTCTGATGACTACTAGCCAGCCTGTCTAACCTAGCACTCCCTCCATCAATCAACCTAATAGGGGAGATACTAGTAATTATATCGACATTCGCATGGTCCAACTTCACAATTACACTCATAGGCCTAAATATATTGATCACGGCACTCTATTCTTTCTACATACTCATTACGACCCAACGTGGTAAATTCACACACCATATCAACAACATTAAGCCATCATTTACACGAGAAAATAGTCTTATACTCATACACCTTGTCCCCCTATTTCTCCTCATACTAAAACCAAACATTATTATAGGTCCAACCTTATGTCAATATAGTTTAGAAAAAACACTAGATTGTGAATCTAGAGATAGGAGTTTAACCCTCCTTATTTACCGAGAAAGACAATTGAACTGCTAATTCAATACTACCATGACTGAAACCCATGGCTTCCTCACTTTTAAAGGATAGAAGTAATCCGTTGGTCTTAGGAACCAAAAAATTGGTGCAACTCCAAATAAAAGTAATTAATATAATATTACCCCTCATAATATTGTCCCTCATAATCCTTGTTATACCTATACTAACAGCCCTAACAAAAATCTATAAACTACCAACGTACCCGTACTACGTAAAAACAGCTGTCTCTTATGCTTTCCTAACCAGCCTCATCCCAACCATAATCTTCATTAACTCAGGCCAAGAAGCTGTGATCTCAAACTGACATTGAATAACCCTTCACACACTAAAACTATCATTAAGCTTCAAACTTGATTATTTCTCCATACTATTTATCCCAGTGGCATTATTCGTAACATGGTCTATTATAGAATTCTCCATATGATACATGCACTCAGACCCCAACATCAACCGATTTTTCCTCTACCTACTTACATTTTTAATTACAATAATAATTCTAGTCACAGCCAACAACCTATTCCAACTGTTTATCGGCTGAGAAGGTGTAGGTGTTATATCCTTCTTATTAATCGGGTGATGGTATTCACGATCAGATGCCAACACAGCAGCCCTGCAAGCCATCTTATATAATCGAATTGGCGACATTGGCTTCATCATAGCTATGGCCTGATTCACCATTAATTTAAATACATGAGACTTACAACAAATCTTCGCCCTTGACAACAAAATCGGTCTTCTACCTTTATGCGGCCTTATCCTAGCAGCCGCTGGTAAATCAGCCCAATTTGGGCTCCACCCCTGACTCCCATCCGCAATAGAAGGACCTACGCCAGTATCAGCCCTACTCCACTCCAGTACTATAGTAGTAGCAGGCGTATTCCTACTAATCCGATTTAACCCCCTAATCGAACACAACAAAACTATCCAAACCTTAGCCCTATGCCTAGGTGCCATCACCACCCTCTTCACAGCTATCTGCGCATTAACACAAAATGACATCAAAAAAATCGTAGCATTTTCCACATCCAGTCAACTAGGACTAATAATAGTTACCATTGGCATCAACCAACCCTACCTAGCCTTCCTACACATCTGCACACACGCCTTCTTCAAAGCAATGCTATTCTTATGCTCTGGATCTATTATCCACAGCCTTAACGACGAACAAGACATCCGTAAAATAGGAGGCCTACATAAAAATCTCCCATTCACATCCTCGGCTCTACTGATTGGAAGCCTAGCCTTAACAGGTATACCATTCCTGACAGGGTTCTACTCCAAAGACTCAATTATCGAAGCAGCCAACACCTCGCACATCAACGCCTGAGCCCTAGTGATCACCTTAATAGCGACCTCCCTCACAGCTGTTTACAGCGCCCGAGTCATCTTTTACGCCCTCATAGGCCAACCACGCTACCCACCAACCATTACCATTAACGAAAACGACCCATCACTGCTTAACCCAATTAAGCGCCTGGCCCTAGGAAGTATTTTTGCAGGATTCCTAATCTCAACAAATATTATACCCATATACACCCAACAAATGACAATACCACTTTACATGAAACTCACCGCCCTCATCGTAACTATTACCGGTTTCGCAATCGCCATAGAATTAAATTCCATAACTCTATACCTAAAACATAAACACCCATCGCCCGCCTACAAATTTTCAACAATGCTAGGCTACTACCCACTAACAATACACCGCCTAATCCCTTATACAAGCCTAAAAGCAAGCCAAAACCTCTCATCCACATTAATAGACATGACATGACTAGAAACAACCCTTCCTAAATCAATTGCCAACCTTCAACTAAAAGCCTCACTGATAATCTCCAACCAAAAAGGACAAATCAAACTCTACTTCCTATCCTTCGTGATTTCCATCCTACTAGTAATGATTATCGTTACTTAACATCTCCCGCCCCGAGTAATCTCAATTACAATAAAAATACTAATAAATAAGATTCACCCAGCCATAACCATCAACCAATAGCCATAGTCATAAATCGACGCCACCCCTAACGAATCTTCACGTACTAACTCCGATTTACTATTATCAAACACTGCCCAAACCTCTAACCCACTTAAACTCACTACCAAATCAGTACCACATCAAGATATTCATGCAACTACTATTAACTCTATAACAATCCCTATAACCAAACTCCCTCAAATAACAACATTAGACCCCCAAATCTCAGGATACTCCTCAGTAGCTATAGCAGTAGTGTAGCCAAACACAACCAATATTCCACCCAAATAAATTAAAAATACTATTAAACCCAAAAATAGACCCCCAAGACCAACAATAATTCCACAACCAAGTCCACCACTAACAATCAACCCCAGACCCCCATAAATAGGAGAAGGCTTTGTAGAAAACCCAACAAAACCTATGACAAATAAAATGCTAAATAAAAATACGACGTAAGGCATAATTCCCACATGGGTTTAACCATGACCTGTGGCATGAAAAGCCACCGTTGTAATTCAACTATAAGAACCTAATGGCCAACATACGAAAAAATCACCCCCTACTAAAGATTATTAACCACTCATTTATTGACCTCCCCGCCCCATCAAATATCTCATCATGATGAAATTTCGGATCACTTCTCGGAGTCTGCCTAATCCTTCAGATTATCACAGGCCTATTCCTAGCAATACACTACACTGCCGATACCACCACGGCTTTCTCTTCAGTAACGCACATTTGCCGAGACGTAAACTACGGATGAGTTATCCGTTACCTCCACGCTAACGGCGCATCCATATTTTTCATGTGTCTATTCCTTCATGTTGGACGAGGACTGTATTACGGCTCATACACCTACCTTGAAACATGAAACATCGGAGTTATTTTACTATTTGCCACTATAGCCACAGCATTCATGGGGTATGTACTCCCTTGAGGACAGATATCATTCTGAGGAGCAACAGTCATCACCAACCTCCTATCAGCCATCCCATACGTAGGCACAGACCTCGTAGAATGAATTTGAGGTGGCTTCTCCGTAGATAAAGCCACCTTAACCCGATTCTTCGCCTTCCACTTTATCCTCCCATTCATCATCACAGCCTTAGTTATTGTCCACCTTCTATTCCTCCATGAAACAGGATCAAACAACCCCCTAGGTATTAACTCAGACGCTGATAAAATCCCATTCCACCCATACTACACAATTAAAGATATCCTAGGAGTGGTAGCACTACTAGCCGTTCTATCAAGCCTAGTTCTATTCGCCCCAGACCTTCTAGGTGACCCTGATAACTACACACCAGCCAATCCACTTAACACACCACCCCATATCAAGCCAGAATGATACTTCCTATTTGCCTACGCAATCCTACGATCGATTCCCAATAAACTAGGGGGAGTCCTAGCACTAGTCATATCAATCCTAATCCTAATATTCGTACCATTCCTTCACACATCCAAGCAACGTAGCATAACATTCCGACCAATCAGCCAATGCCTATTCTGGGTTCTAGTAGCCGACCTACTCACACTAACATGGATCGGAGGACAACCTGTAGAACACCCATTCATCATCATCGGCCAAGTAGCCTCAATTCTTTATTTCACCATCATCATTATCCTCATACCGCTAGCCGGTTGACTAGAAAACTATCTCATAAAATGGTAGCCCTTGTAATATAACCAATATACTGGTCTTGTAAACCAGAAATGGAGCCCACCCCTCCCTAGGGCACTCAAGGAAGAAGAATTAACACTCCACCATCAACACCCAAAGCTGACATTCTCATTAAACTATTCCTTGTGATAAAATAAATTTAATCGGACTCGCTCGTCAGTAAGTCCATCACAGCACATCGGACCAGCTATGTACGTCGTGCATAACTGCTCCTCCACATTAATATATGGTCCAGTACATTAATGTATTAAAGTACATAGTACATATATGTATAATCGTACATTCATCTATTGTCCCCATGCTTATAAGCATGTACATTTAATGAAGACGTACATAGTACATATCCTGCATAATCAACATAATAATTATACCAACATGGATATCAAGCAGGTATTATAGGTCCTTAATCTTACATAGTACATATCATTATTGATCGTACATAGCACATACGTATTCGAAATTTACTTCAAGCACACGCAGATCATCTCCTAATCTTGTCGCGTTCTTTGACTACCTCCGTGAAACCACCAACCCGCCCAATACGTGTCCCTCTTCTCGCTCCGGGCCCATGTCACTTGGGGGTTTCTAGAATGAAACTATAACTGGCATCTGGTTCTTACTTCAGGGCCATTAACTGAAGACCGCTCATACAGTGACCTTAAATAAGACATCTCGATGGATTCATGACTAATCAGCCCATGCCTAACATAACTGTGGTGTCATGCCCTTGGTATTTTTAAAATTTAGGGGTGGTATCACTCACCAGGGCCGGGAGGCCTCGTCCCAGGCAAACTGATTGTAGCTGGACTTAACTTGAATATTCTTTAATCGCATAACAACTACAGGGTGCTAACTTTCCATGCTCGATGGACATAACAAATCATCAATACAGACCCAAACACAAACCCAACCCGC